CTGTAGTGTTCGAGTGGATCCTGCTACTTCCTCTCGAACCATACTATACTAGTATTATTATTTGATCATTTATTTCTCTTGAAATCGGTTTAATTCTTATTTCTACACACGTCTTTTTTTAGGAGGTCGACATCCATTATGTGGCATAGGTGTTACATCACGTACGAAGCTTAATAATATACCACTTCTACGAATGGCTCGTAATGCTGCATCTCTTCCGAGACCAGGACCCTTTATCATAACTTCTGCTCGTTGCATACCCTGATCAACCACTGTACGAATAGCATTTACCGCTGTGGCTTGAGCAGCATAAGGTGTTCCTCTTCTTGTGCCTTTGAATCCAGAAGTACCGGCGGAGGCCCAAGAAACTACCCGACCTCGTACATCTGTAACAGTTATAATGGTATTGTTGAAACTCGCTTGAACATGAATAACGCCTTTTGGTATTCTACGTCCATTCTTACGTGAACCAATACGCCCATTCCTACGTGAACCAATTCTTGGTATAGCTTTTGTCATATTTTATCATCTCATATTTATGAGTCAGAAATATACAAAAAGAAAAGATACGGAGATATCCATTTCATGTTAAAACAGATCCTTTACCTTATTTTTACATATATATATATTTTTTTTTTGAAAGTTCTTTTTTAGAAGAATTACCCTTGTCTCTGTTTATGTTTCGGATTGGAACAAATCACTATAATTCGTCCACGCCTGCGAATCAGTCGACATTTTTCACAAATTTTACGAACGGAAGCCCTTATTTTCATATTTTTTATTCCTTACCTTAATTCTGAATCCACTTCTTGGAAGAGAATAAGTCTCTTGAATTTTTTTTTAACTTCGAATTGTATACCCATGGTTAAAAAAATAACCTAATCATTCGAATCTTTGTTGCGAAGTCGATAAATTATACGTCCCCTGGTTGAATCATAACGACTTACTTCAATTTTTACTCTATCTCCCGGTAGTATCCGTATAAAACTGCGGCGGATCCTCCCTGAAACATATCCTAGAATTAGATCTTCATTATCTAAACGGACCCGGAACATACCGTTGGGAAGTGATTCAGTAATTAAACCCTCATGAATCAATTTTTGTTCTTTCATTCCAGGTAACCTCCTTGAAGTATCAACTAATGGAGGAATAGTTATATAACTCACTTTTCCTCTCTATTTTACAAATAGGAAGTTAGAGATCAAATTCGGATACCAGAGGTGGAAGATTACCATATATAACACAAAATTTCTCCTCCAATTCTTTCTAGTCGAGCTTCTCGATCTGTTATTATACCTCGAGAAGTAGAAAGAATTACAATTCCCATTCCACCTAAAATCTTAGGAATTCGTTGATAGTTGGAATAAATTCGTAAGCCGGGCCGGCTGATACGCTTTAAAATGGTTCTAGTTTTATATATTCCTTTTCTGGTTTTTCTATGTCGCAGAGTTGAAACCAAGAAATATTTGTTACTCTCCTGATGTTTCCGAACGTTTTCAATAAAACCTTCTCGTAGAAGTATTTTAATAATGTTTTCGGTGATATTTGTAGATGCTATTCGAACCCTTCCTTTTTTATCCGTGTCAGCATTTCTTATAGAAGTTATTAGATCGGCAATAGTGTCCCTACCCATGACGAACTAGAATTATAGGTTCCTCCTAATTTTGATATAATCAACATGTTTCCTTTTTTTTATTTTTTTTTTTTTATAAAGTATATACGTGAGACACAATCTACTAATTTGATCTATTTGATCTATTTCAGATACCCTATACTATATCATAGTCTCATCTACTACTATTTATAATACTTCGGGAGCTAATGAAACTATTTTAGTAAAATTTAACTGTCTCAATTCTCGAGCGATCGCACCAAAAACTCGAGTTCCTTTTGGATTTCCTTCTTGATCAATGACAACTGCAGCATTGTCGTCATATCGTATTATCATACCGTTTTCACGTTTGAGTTCTTTACATGTACGTACAATTACAGCTCTAATTACTTCTGATCTTTCTAGAGGCATATTGGGAACTGCTTCTTTGATTACAGCAACAATAACATCACCAATATGAGCATATCGGTGATTACCAGCTCCTATGATTCGAATACACATCAATTTTCGAGCTCCGCTGTTATCCGCTACATTCAAAAGGGTCTGAGGTTGAATCATATCATTTTTATTTCAATCTGTTATTTCAATGCAAAAGTATGAAAGAAAAAAAAGAAATATTGTCCGTCCAGAAATAAATAAACCTGCGGTTGTTTTTTCATCCCCAATACCCCTTTTTTTTTTAGTTCTACATCTCTATCCTGAAATAAGAAATTGAGTTCGTATAGGCATTTTGCGCGCAGCTATTGAGATAGCTGCTCTAGCTACAGTTTCTGATACTCCACCCATTTCATAAAGTATTCGACCCCGTTTAACAACGGATACCCAATATTCAGGGGATCCCTTCCCCGAACCCATACGTGTTTCCGCGGGTCTTACTGTAACAGGTTTGTCGGGAAATATACGTACCCATATTTTTCCACCACGACGCGCATATCGTGTCATTGCTCTTCGCCCTGCTTCTATTTGTCTAGCTGTAATCCAAGCAGGTTCAAGTGCCTGAAGAGCGTATCTGCCGAAACAAATATGATTGCCTCGACAAGATATTCCTTTCATTCTTCCTCTATGCTGTTTACGAAATCTGGTTCTTTTGGGGTTATAGTCGATGGTTGTTTCTTAATTCCATCTCTACTGCAGAACCGGACATGAGAGTTTCTTCTCATCCAGCTCCTCGCGAATGAAAGGATTCAAATTCAATAAAATAATATTATAGATACACATTAATAGGTACACATTAATAGATAATACACCAAGTAATGGCTTTTATTGATATTTAATTTCTTACATAAGAAGGAAGATGTAGATACAAGATATACAATACAGCTAGACGTGTGTGTACATTTATGTATCTTTATAGATAATGTAATGTTTCTCTTTTTTATTTTTATAACATGACGAATCCTTTCCTTATTTTTTTTTTTTTACCTCTATCGAATTACGACAAAAGATTGTAATCCAATAAATAGAGGTTTCGCGGGCGAATATTTACTCTTTCCTGTTTCATTCGAAGGTTCAATTCATAACCTCTCAGAATAAATCAATTTTTTCTTGGTCCGTTCCGCCATCCCACCCAATGAATTATTAGGATTCGTTTTCAATAGAAGCCTATGCAGTCACAGGTTCTGTCGTTCCCATAGCTTCTCCATTAATGGTTAGGTCCGAACTTTGCAATGGAGCTTCCAACAAAATTCGTTCCCAAGTCAATTTCCTCAGTTTTTATTAACCTGAAGGCTCTTTATTATTTTATTCTATTTTTAATTATTTCATTTTTAAATTCTTATATTTATAATTATCTTATCAGTATTGATTATCAGTATTGATGCTTTATCACACTGCCCTTTATGACGTGATTCATAGACCATACATATTGGAATCATATATCATTGATATTTTTGTTCTTTCTTTCTATCATCCTTCCATTTATCCACATCCCTTTATTTATTTTTTTTTTGCTTTACAACCCATAATCAGATCTATTTTTTGTTGAAAGAATTTCAGTTGCTACAACCATATGATAGATCCACTCATTCATATAGTGACTGTTTCTTGGGATCTCGACAATACGAAGCAATAAGTTGGTTATTAGTTTATTTTATATAATTACAAAGTTTATAGCAGGGGTCAGTTTGTTTTTTTTTTTGAATCCCAACTTGAAACTATAAAGAAAAAACTAACGAGTCACACACTAAGCATAGCAATTATACCAAATGATCAATCGAATTTATATTTAACCTTATAGAATTAGAATTGTTCATTTTTTTATTTTGAACGAAAAAAGAATGAAAGAGTTTGTCATTTTTTGTTTTATCACTGGACAGAATGGGAAGACAAGGTTGATTATTCCTCGTCTACAAATATCCAAATTTTTATACCTAATACTCCATAAATAGTTCGAATTGTATAGGAACAATGATCAATTTTAGCGCGAATTGTTTGTAGGGGAACTCTACCCTCTCTGATCCATTCAACACGTGCAATTTCTTTTCCGTCGATACGGCCTGCTATTTGCACTTGAATTCCTTTTGTATCTGTTTGTTCAGTTAATTCAATAGCTTTTTTCATTGCTTTTCGAAACGAAACTCTATTTTTTAATTGTAAAGCTATATATTCTGCAAGAATATTAGGTTGTCCATAAGGTTTTTCAACTCTTGTGATAGCAATGTTGAGTCTCCGGTTTACAGAATGAAACTCCTTTTGTACATTCATCTGTAATTCTTCGATTCCTCGTGTTTGCCCCTCTATTAATAAATTTGGGAATCCAATATAGATTATGACTTGGATCAAATCGATTTTTTTTTTAATTGTTATATGTGCAATTCCTTCGAAACCTGAGGATATTTTCCTTTTTTTTTGTACATAGTTCTTGATACAATTCCGTATTTTTGCATCTTCCTGTAGGCCCCCAGAATAATTTTTTGGTTGTGCGAACCAAAAGGAATGATGACTTTGAGTTGTACCAAGTCTGAAACCAAGTGGATTTATTTTTTGTCCCATATTTTTCTATTCTATTTTATTTTTCATCCATATTTTTTTTATATGAATCTAAATCTTAGATTGATCTAAAAATGATTTAGATTTATCTTTTAATACAATTGTTATATGACATGTCGGTCTTTTTATCAGATAACTACGCCCTCGAGCCCGCGGTCTTAACTTTTTCACAATAGTACTCCTATTGGCTTCGGCTTTACTAATGAATGAATCAGCTTCCTTCAAACCCATATTATGATTAGCATTTGCCGCTGCAGAATAAACCAATTTGAGAATGGGATAAGATGCTCGATAAGGCATGAGTTCCAGTATCATAAGTGTTTCCTCATAGGAACGCCCGCGAATCTGATCAATTACTCTTCGTGCTTTTAAAACAGACATACATATATGTTGAGCTAAA